GGAAAGGGGGAATTTATAACAAAGTTTTTGTGTTGTTGATTCCTAGGTGTAGTGCTTTTTCCCTTATGCCGTCTATTGGTACTAATGTAGTGTAGGATTGACCCGCAATACAGAACCCATAGGTGTAACCTTTCGCTCAATACTCAAATCAACAATTGAAACATCTGAGGCTGCATCAATCGAGGATACACGATAGAAGGAATTGTTCTATCTCCAAACTTCACCTTCACCGAGCGTAGGTTTATTTCAAGAATTTCGTTCTTTCTATACCGAACCGCGTCTCTTTCTCGTAAGACTGGGGTGAGGGCTAAAAAAAACAAGAAAAAAGAATCAAATCGCACCATCTCTGTAATAGGTAAATGCCTTTTTTTCTCCTGAAGTTGTCGGAATTATTCGTAATAAGATATTGGCTACAATTGAAGAGGTCTTATCAATAAAATTTCCATTTATATGAGATCTAGGCATAATTAGCAATCCATTCTAGAATTCTTTTCATTACCCCTCGGGGAAAATGATCCCACAAACAAAGCAAAGGAATTATACAGTACGAAATAACATAAAAACAGACTAATTTTATTCTAATAAATAGATATTAAATAGATATGGGCTTTCCACTTAAATTGTCCCCTTTTGTTTGGAAAGATATGAGATATTGGAATCAGATTGATTTCATTCCCATTTTTGTAGTATACCAATGAGCGGAACTATTACTATTTCATCTAAGTTAAATAACCAAGGACTTTTTTTACTACAGATTCTGATAACTCGAGAAGTTTTGATTTGGTTATGATCCAAAGAGAAAAAAGAATGGAATAATCATTCCATGAAAAAATAGAGTAGAGTAACCATACCTTCTGTTTGCATAACGTGTATACACCACGCCATACAATCGAAATATCAAAATCCATGGGACGATTCATAAATTTGGAATAGATCCGCGGGGTAGCTGATGAATGAGAGAAGTTTTTGTTGAGAAATATTAAATGGGAAAGGAATTCTTCCTATGGAACTAGTGATCGGTCGTACCTGTACTGCAGTAATATGAATAACTCGCTATTCACTCAGTTTCTGGTCAATAATAAGATTATGTAGGAGAGATGGCCGAGTGGTTCAAGGCGTAGCATTGGAACTGCTATGTAGGCTTTTGTTTACCGAGGGTTCGAATCCCTCTCTTTCCGTTTCTGTTAATTCACCAATGTTATCGACCACAATGTATCAAATCAAATAACAATTGAAATCATTATTCCAGCAATAAGACCCTTATTTGATAGAAATTCTCTATTCCTAATTATTGTGGTTATAAAATAGGAAAGAGCAAAAAAGAAAAAAATCCTACTGTTGATCCATTTGTGATAGGTGAAAAAATGCGGATGGATTAAGGCCCTTAGATCTATTTAGTTCGGCGAAAAGGGGACAAAATTCTATGAACCTTTCTTTCTTAATTTTGTTAGGTTCAAGTCTGACGAGAATAATATTCTACGACTAACAACTCATTTATTTGCAAACCAATCCATTTACTATCTATTATTTGATTTACTAATCCTTTATATTGGAATGAGTCAATAGTCAAATGTTTTGGCAATTCCTCATGGACGGATGAAGCAATATAATTTTGAATCAGACCTTTTGATCTTTGGTTATCCTTCGCAGTAATAGTATCTCGGGGTTTGCAACGATAACTTGGTATATCCACTATACGACCATTAACTAAAATATGTCTATGGTTAACCAATTGCCTGGCTCCGGGGATGGTCGAAGCCATACCCAATCGAAAGAGGATGTTATCCAAACGCATTTCAAGTAGTTGTAGTAAAACCTGACCCGTTGACCCTTTGGCTTTTCCAGCGATATGTACATATCTAAGTAATTGTCGCTCTGTCAGACCATAATGAAAACGCAATTTCTGTTTTTCTTCTAAACGAATACGATATTGTGATTTTTTCCCAGAACGCAATTGGTTTTTAAGATCACTTCCGGATCTAGGTCTTTTACTAGTTAGTCCTGGTAAAGCTCCCAGACGGCGTATTTTTTTAAAACGAGGTCCTCGGTAACGAGACATAAAGACTCCTTTTTTTATTTTATTGAAATTTCATTTTACACAATAAATCTAAATTTAAACTGAACTAAAGGATAAACAAAGCAAAATCGACTGATGAAGTACTACAAAAAAAAATGAATTGTATCAACATCTAGATTTTTTGTATATATATAGGAAGTTGAGGCTCCGTTTGATGATTTGTTCTGTAGAGATCTAATTGCTCTAATCCATTTTTATTAATAATTGCAAGTTACCACGACATAATAGATCGCTGATCCAATCCAGCATTTTATTTGAAGAAAAGGAGAGATTATCAATCTCGGAAAAATAGATAGAGAAAAAGCCGGCTATCGGAGTCGAACCGATGACCATCGCATTACAAATGCGATGCTCTAACCTCTGAGCTAAGCGGGCTCACATAAGAGAAAAATTGCGTAACAAATAGAAATATTGTATAGGAAT